GTAAATAATAGGATTGTTTACGAAGAAAAACGAATACAAATTCATATTCAGATACATAAGAATTATACAGGATCCGGAATAGTCTTTTATTTTCTTTTGAAAAAACGGAAATAGATTTAGTCGGAGTAATCAAATTATTCCAATTATGAAATTCATGGAGAAATAATCGCAAAAAATGCAAAGAGGGAACATCTTGGATCCAGCATTGAAGGATTTGAACTAAGATTTCTAGATGAATAGGATAGGGTATTAGTATATCTAAGACATAATTTAAATACGACAATTTGTCCTCTAGAAAGGGAAATATTGAATGAATAGATCGTAAATTCTGAGATTTGGGTATTTCTTCGGAGGAAGGTACTAATCGAAGCGAGAATGGAATTTCCACAATGACTGCAAAACCTTCTGATACCATTTTAGAATCAAAATTCGAATAAAAAGAATTGTTGTGCCCAACGAATCGATTTTGGTTAAAGTCATTCATTGAATAAATCAATGAATTCTGTTGATACATTCGAGTAATTAAACGTTTCACAAGTACGGAACTGGATTTATTGTCATAACCTAAACCCACAATTTCCATGGGTTCGTAAAAAATCGAACTATTTAACCCATGATCATGAGCAAGTGTGTAAATATACTCTTGAAATATAAGCGGATATAGGAAGTTTTGTTGCCGAGATCCATCTTTTTCTAAATATCCTTGTAATTGTAATTCTTCCATTTCAATTTCTCTATTTAAAACGGAGACAGGGGGGCGTGTCTTGGGTTATCAAATGATACATAGTGCAATATAATATGGTCAGAACAGGGTATAAATTGTGTATATACTATAATAGATAGTATACTATCTACTCAGTATAAATAAAAAGATATACCCCGAGACGGGGAGTCCAATCAACAGATCTCTTTCCTATCTTTTGATCTCCAATTGGAATTGGTTTATGTTTATTATAATAATTTATTATAATAAACAGAGGGTCCAAGATCCTTTATTTTTGCAACCCGGTCGCTCTTTTGATTTTGGAATAAATTAGATTCTCTTTATCAGTATACTCTTTCTTCTACACATCTGTCTCCAATTTATAATGGAGAATAGTTAGGATTCAAAAAAAAAAAGAATCAATGGTCCACTCATAGGAGAACCCTTTCCCGCATCAGGCACTAATCTATTTTAACGTCTAATTAGATTGGGTAATCATTCAAATTAAGAACATAAGCTCGTTGCTTTTTGTTTTACCAGAATTGGAGCCATAGGACTCTATCCATTTATTCATTAGACCAAATTGTAAATGTGAATTTATTTTGTCCCTTTCAAAAAATCAACACAATATTTTGTAACGATCTAGTAAGGATAAATTCAAAGTTCTATTTGAATAAAAAAAGAATAGATTAATAAATCAATTTATATCTTATTACGACATGCTGTTTTTTCCTTCATTACCTTTCAGGATCAGTCGTGGTCTTATAGACTCTACCAATAGTCTGGACGAATTCGTTGCTTCATCCAAATGTGTAAAAGATCATAGTCGCACTTAAAAGCCGAGTACTCTACCATTGAGTTAGCAACCCGGAAAATAAAAAATATATAATATATAAATATATATTAGTGTAGATACGATAGATACGATCGAAATGCAAAAATGGAATTGGATTGTACTGCGGAGGACCCCGTCAAAATCAAAACATTGAACTAGCAACAAATCGAAATGTAAAAGAAAGATTTGCTGATCAATTTGTAATTGTAATAAACATAAAAATATAAAAATGAGCGGATCGGATTAAAAAACAATAGATTCCCAATTCAATATAGATTTTCAAATTGACACCCATTTTTCTCTTGATCCGTTGTGTATGTTTTTTTGTTGTTAAGAAAATACGTCTTGTATTACAATAAATACAGCAAAACCCCCCCTCATTTGATTTAAGTGAAGGAAAGAACCAATATGGGGTAGGGATAAACGGATTTATTTATCTACGATCGAATTATATTGGTTCAATACAACATTGTCAATATGAATGGAATATTGAGAAAATCCATTGTTTTTTTTCTAAAAAAACCTTGCGTTGGATTGGCATAAGAGAAATAAGAAATTTGAATGGAAAAATAAGGAAGGGATAGAGAAAAAATCTCGAGCTCATTCAATCAATAGAGATATCATAAGAAAAATGTATCCCGCCTTTGCCGGTAAATTCCGGGGAAATAATTACACAAAGATAGAGGCTAGTTACCCTCTATCTTTTTTTTTTACTTTATTTTTTTTTTTTGAATTTTTATTTTTATTGAAATTTTCAAATTTGGAATGAAAATTCATAATTAACTCGAAGTTCCTTCTTTAAAGAATTCTGCCTTCCTTAAAATATCATGAACAGTTACTGTAGGTTGAGCGCCCTTTTTAAGGAAATATAGAATAAAAGGAACGTTTAAATAAGTTTGATTCTTTATCGGATCGTAAAAACCCACTTTTCGAAGATCTCTTCCGTCTCTTCGGGATCGAACATCAATTGCAACGATTCGATAGATGGCTCATCGGGATAGATGTAGATAAACAATTAACCCCCCCTAGAAACGTATAGGAGGTTTTCTCCTCATACGGCTCGAGAAAAATGATTCTAATTTCTGTATATTTAAGTATATAATGGGAAGTATATAATTGGCCCATGGATCTATAAAATCATAAATTAGAATATGATTTAAGTGGTTTTTTCTTATTCCTTACAGAAAAAGTAAATCTCAGTCATACTCATAACTCAAGTTGAGTAATTCTGAAAGAGTTCTAGGGGAACTCCTTAGACATTTATTGAGCTGTCTCTAACCTCCTTTGTTTATCTCGTCTCGAATCTTTTTTGATTCTTCATTCTGATTCTGATACAATTGTTGAGACAATTGAAAATAGTGTTTCCTTGTTCCGGAATCCTTTATCTTTGCTTTGTGAAATCATTGGGTTTAGACATGACTTCGGTGATCCTTATTCCTTTCAAAACGGCAGCAACATACCTTTTGCGTTTTTTGACTTGTTTTAATTTGACCCTTTCGATTTCTATATTGAGGATATACTTACAAAGTTGGTCCAACTTATTAATTGTCACTAACCCTAGATTCTTCCCCCCGATAAATCCGAGAAATAAATCAATACTTTTACTTTTTCTGCTCGAGCTTCATCATGTACTATTTCAATTAGTACCTTAACACAAATTAGGTTCCTAGTGGAATAGAACAAACTATGTCGAGCTGAGAGCATCTTCATTCTTATAGAAAATGGTGGATGTCAGAATCCACAGCCGATCGTGTCCTTCAAGTCGCACGTTGCTTTCTACCACATCGTTTCAAACGAAGTTTTACCATAACATTTCTCTAATTTCATTTCGAACCAATATAATATGAAATTGATTCAATATAGAATGATGAATAGTCATTGGGTCGAACGGTATATACCGGTACATAATACTATAACTATAATAACTATAATATAATAGTATTATTACTATATATATATAATATATATAGTCCATATTTTCTATCTATCTATGGATAGATAAGTATTTTCTGGAGAGGGCTCAGAAACAATTTTGGAACCCCATATCATATAAAAAAAAGACGAATAAACGAGTTTGCTTAAGACTTATTTTTCTCTTTAATAGATTGTTCGGGACGACCAATCATGAAATGAAAGAGCCCATCTTTCTCGACCAAATAAGCTATAAACCTCAAAAGAAAAAGAAGGACCTTTAAGGTATTTAAAGTATTCCAAATCCCGGAACAAAATTATTTTAACTAAATAAGCTATTCCAATGACCTGGAAAGGTCGGAAGTTTCTCGACAATATCGATTTATCACACTTCTTTCGAGCGAGTACCAAAGATTCATATCATGAAAAATTCCGTAAAAATAGTTTAAAGAATCTCCGACTTCGGGTTATAGCCGGAAAACATATTTTCGTTCATGACTGAATTTGATCTCTAATTCAATCAACAAGTCGACGCACTCACAATGAATAACTCCAAATTTTGAGCAGATATCTCAAAAGAAAAGAGGTACAAATTTTCATCATGTTCAATTAAATTCGAAATTTTTTAATTTAAAACATAGATAGATTGGGAATAAAGTTTATTGGCTTTCATGGGCATGGAATAGAAAAGTTATCGTGTAAGGTAAGATTAAGGTCGTTATTCTTTCATCTGAAAAGAGAAAATCATACTCCTCTTATTCTTATTTTTTCGTATCTATCGTATACAATATTTTTCCCGTAAGTAATCCATAAGTAATTCTGGATATTTAAGGAATTTCGGATTCTTTTTCACTTAACCGAATGATTGTTACTAAAATAGGACAATCACAATACATAATATATAGACTTGTTCGTTCATTTATTCATTTATATTTATAAAGATTTTCTTTTGCTTTAACAATTTTATGTTTACTGTCGGATACAATGTAATTCCATTTGTCGTTTCTGATTGAAACGATCTGGGACGGAAGGATTCGAACCTCCGAGTAACGGGACCAAAACCCGCTGCCTTACCGCTTGGCCACGCCCCATTTAGATTTCTATTCGACACTCATAAAGACTATTATTATATTAGTTTTGGTTATTCGTCAATTCCAGCCCAACTCAAATAAGATACATACGGGAAATCTTGTTGCTAGGATTCGACATGACACATGTCGATATAGAATAATCAAAAATTTATTGATCATTACATAAAATTCAATTAAAATATTGTATGAAAGTATAATTCCTTGTATTCTCGTTTAAGAATAGAAAAAGGGGATTTTTTTGACCTGCCCTTTTTATTTTTACCTTATATCTTAATATCTTATATTATATTATTATATAAATATAAAGTATATTATTATATAAATATAAAGTAACTCAATCAAAATAAAATTATCTAATCTACAAGAACCAAATTTTTGTTATGCTTAATATCTTTAGTTTAATCTGTATCTGTCTTAATTATGCCCTTGATTCAAGTAGTTTTTTCTTCGCCAAATTGCCCGAGGCTTATGCCTTTTTCAATCCAATCGTAGACGTTATGCCCATCATACCTTTATTCTTTTTTCTCTTAGCCTTTGTTTGGCAAGCCGCTGTAAGTTTTCGCTGAAATCTTTAATACTTTCCTAAATTCATGATTTTTTTGATCAAAAAAATTAATAAAATGGGATAGTCTTACATTATATTATGATATTATGAACCCTCGATTCAAAAAATAGAAATTTTTGATATTGAATAACCATAGTAATTAATTTGAATCCATTTATTTCCTTGTTCTGACTCTGACCTTCCAGTGAACAAAGACTTTATTAGGTCTTCCACAATACCTAATTGTAATTGTGGGGGTAACAAGAAAATTTTTCTAACGAAGGACTCGGAATCTTATTACAAATAAATTAGTGAAAATTTTTTTTTATTGTGATTGTGAGGTGTCATGTTAAAATAGCATATGTGGTCCAAAAAAATTAGGTAATCCATTCCCATAAAAAAAATCTTGGAGATTGTGTAATGCTTACTCTCAAACTCTTCGTTTATACAGTAGTGATATTCTTTGTTTCTCTCTTCATTTTCGGATTCTTATCTAATGATCCAGGGCGCAATCCTGGACGTGAGGAATAACCATAAGATCTTTTTTGTTTTTCCTTTTTTTCTTATTTTTTTGATGATAAAATCTAATAAAATCTAAGGGATTGATTTATATTTTTTCGAATTTGAAAGTTTCAAGTGATTAGATAGAGCGGAGAGAGAGGGATTCGAACCCTCGGTACAAATAATTCGTACAACGGATTAGCAATCCGACGCTTTAGTCCACTCAGCCATCTCTCCAAATTCCAATTTGGAAAATTTTTTATGTGATGTGACACGTGAAGTTGAAGTAAAGATTGATCAAAAAAACCCCAGTTTTCTTTCCTTATTAGAAGTATAGAAAAATAACATATAACCAATATCAAAAATATAAAAATAAAGAGAATTAATTAAATTATATAAAATTAATTATATAAATTCTATAATTAAAATTAAATTATATATAATATATATATATAAATTATATATATGTATATATATTAAGATTAAGATATTAAGATATCTACAAATTTGATCCACAATTCAATTTATATAATGATTCGAAAGAGATATCACCAATAGAAAAAATGCCTTATTGATTTTGTACAAAAGATTTATTCCCCCGGCCCAATTTAAGTACTGGAGTACTGGCCGGGCCATTACTTATTTTTAGTTTCAATGAATCAATCATTCATGGATCAACCAATTCAATTATGATTTGATATCAAATCATAAATACTTGTTATTAAAGAAGCAACAAGGGCAATTTCCATCCCCATTCCTATGATGGAAGTTTCATCATTTCTTATTATTAATAAGAAATATTTGATATTTTCTTCTAAAATGTTCTTTTTTTTTATTCTTTTATAAATACAAATTTACTTACTGGAAAAAGTGGACTAAAAAAACACATACATACATACATATATGAAATAAAAAATAACCTCAACTATAAACTTATAAACTATATAAATATATAAACATACATATTTTTCATATTGATTATTTATAATTAATTATAAATAGATCATTTACTTGTTCAATTATCAATTAAAAGAACAAGCTTTATGTGAACACTTGAGATCAATTGACCTAAATTCATAAGATCTGACAGTTTAAAGGAAAGTCGAAAAGAACTGTGTATTGTATACAGAATTGATCATTTGGATGATCCGGCTTCAATGACTCCTTCGGACCGGGACTCTCAGTAATGACTTCCCAGCAAACGAAAAGTCTAATTATAACTTTTTATCTTATTTAAATAAGATAAGCTTTTTGCTATTCGCCTATTTTTTTGATCAAGTTTCCGGGGGGCAAAATACACGTAAACACTATCATTTTCATTATTCTGATGCTATCTTAATTGTATCTCATCTCTTTGTTCGACAAATGTTCCTCCATTTATATACAATATATAAATTGTAGCGGGTATAGTTTAGTGGTAAAAGTGCGATTCGTTCTATTAACAACTTAAATAGTTAAGGGGTCTTTCGGTTTTTTCATATTCCGAATCAAAACTTTATTTCTTAAAAAGGTTTAATCCTTTACCTCTCAATGGCATATTTGAGGAAGAATATACATTCTCACTATTTGTATCCAAAGGTCAATTATAAATTGAATAAAGAGAAAATTGGATTATGGAATCGTGAAGCATAATTTTTTTGCATTGGATCAACTCTTCCAATTGAATGAGTATGAGTCAAGGATACATGGATAAAGATACGAAAGTTTATTTCCAATCGTAACTAGATCTTCAATTTTTGTGTTGTAAAAGGGAGATTGAAGCTTTTAGCTAGAAAACGGTGGTTTTGGTTTACTAGAACCGTCGGCATATTGTTTCCGCTCGGTGGAAACCCAATTCTTTTCCTCAGGATCCTGTGAGTAGAAATAGGGAACGAAGAAACTAGACAGAGTTGATATAATTCTCCTCCTCTAGAGG